AGATCGAGTAATATGTTCCTTTATCCAAGAAAAAGTAGTTCTAGTTTGCATGGTCTAATCATTGATCCGAAAATTTATACAATAAATTGGGTAGGTCGCTAGTGTAGTTCCCTGTCCACGATTCTGCTATTTATTGGAATCATTTTACTAGAATACTATAGTATAGTATGAAAATCCGCCCGATAGAAAGTTTTTAATACTTATGTAGAACTACAAAGTAAGAAACATTTTAATTGGATTAATATCGGTGGATCATATTAATCATTCATTGAATGATAAATAACTACAAGTGACGGAGATACACGATTTAAATAACGAAAAATCCAATATTTAAAAATAGTATCGAGAATAACTGGAAAAGTGGAAACAAGACCAGATATAATTTGATCATTATGACCAAAGCCAAAATCTTTGTAGACAGAACCAATCATTAGTTCCCAACCGTGGGGTGAATGAAATCCGATACATAAATCAGTTAATAAAAGAATCAAAAAAGCTTTTATTGTATCACTTAAGTTATATAGGAATTCCTGAGCCCAAGAGTTAAGACTAACAAGTTCTTCATTACCTAAAATAGAAAAACCGCTTAGAATAACAAAACAGATTATATTTGTCGAGAAGTGCAAAATCGTATGGATACGATCCTCGTCGTGTATCTTGATTAATTGGATCGTTTCTTTGTGGATTTCTATAGGAAACTTTTGTAGATGTGTCTCCGAGCATTCTTTGATCATTTCTTCCAAGAAGAGGATTTCCTCTAATTCTATGAACTTTTCTAGAATACTTTTTTCTTGAATATCATTCAAAAAAATTTCGGATTGACCAGTATTCGACCAATTGGTAACCCAAGATTCCATACTTTTAGTAAATGAGAGAGAAATCCACCAGGGCAGAAATACTATAGATGCAAGATACAAAAGAGGAGTGAATGCTTTTTTTTTGCCATTTTTCACCTGTTCATTTTTAATTAACCCATTTCATTTGTCGACTCTATGTGATCAAATATTTATTTCAAACATGAGTTCTAGACAAGGTATCAAACCTTTGAATTTATTTTATTTGTGATTTTGTTTTAATCTAGAAAGAATACAGAAATAGACTAAGACTCCACCTCGAGTTCGACTGAAGAAATAATAAAAAATCGTGTTTCCAGATATCTCAATTCATCAAATTCCAAACAAGTGTTTCCTTTCGACGAATGACCAAAAAAAGTCCTTTCAGGAATGAATATTGTTGAGATTTTGAGACGAAAGAACTCTTTTTCTATCAAAATTTCCAATACAATATTTCAAAAAAATTCCAACGATTCCCCATATTCAAGAATAGAATAATTGAGAGAAAGATATTGTGATGATCAAATGAGCGGCAAAACAAGACAGAAATGGGCCGGTTATCATTATTAAGAAAACCCACCATGGGTTAGTAAAGAACACAAACGAAAGGATAAAAAAAGGTCGATTGACAAAAATAAAAATAATTTACAAGATATGATTTATCTGCATCTAAAGTATCACTTAGTTATAGAGAAAACGAGATTCTTGCATTTTTTCCCTCCTGCTGCAAAAGCATTCGTTCTTCAGCCCAGCTCCTTTTCTCAAAAGACTTCAATTGGTACGCACAAAAAATAGGCCAATTCCGCAGCTTTTTGTTCAATTTCTCGTAGAGTCAAATTCTCATCAGTACGGGTCAACGGAATAGCCCCACGGCCTCTGATGTCCATATAAAGGATACGGCGGGCATAAATACCCTCTTTAACTTCTATTCTAACGGATTGAATATCCTTTATAAAGAATCGGAGGAATATGCGACGATTTTTTCCAGGAAATCCCCAACGAAAAATACACACTATTCCTTCCTTTCTATCGAATTGATCATAACCACTACCTACATTCCAGGAAATTGTGCACCACAAATAGGAACTAATAAAGAGACCCGCGATCCCGTAGAAAGACATCACGATCCCTTGTGGAAAAAAAAGGATTTGCTGAGACGGAACAAAAGATATCAAATTTCTACCAAGATAACTGGAAGTTCCAACCAATAAGAATCCTAATGAACCTAAAAAAACGATAAGCGCCCAGCAAAAATTACTTAGTTTTCGAGACCCCGTTCTAAGTTCTATCCATATATGTTCTGATCGCCAATTCATACTTGATCCGATTGTATTTTATTAGAATTGAGAGAATACCCCAAATTATTTTGACTTTACTTTTTTTGTTTCCGAATGAACTCTCATCAACTAGCACTAGTTTAATGTGAACTAGCACTAGTTTGATGGGAACCCTTAGGAGTAATTCATCAAATTGGTTAGATCTAAAATAATAACATACCCTTCATATGATCCCAATATACATATATACATAGAGATCCACCAACTTTACATTTTAGGCATCCAGAAATCCCGAGCTATTTCAAACTAGCTAGAATTCAGTTACTCATAGATCATTTTCTGCAGGCATAAGAGCTTTTTCCTTTATGTTCGGCGGAAATCACATGTTCTGCCATATTTCCCGAAATAAATATCTGTGTTATGCTACAAGTCTAAGTTTCAAAAAAACAGATGAGATTGGGTCCCCTCAGATCTAAACAATCTTGTTTTTTTGAACATGAAGAAATAAAGAAGCCATTGCAATTGCCGGAAATACTAGGCCTACTAAAGGCACAAAAATAGAGGGAAAGTGGAAAGTTGTCATAAAATGGGGTACCTCGATTTACTATTTGTACCTGTTCTTATTTTTTTTAAATATCATATTTTTTATTTATACTAATTATAATTAATAATTGTAATTATTATGAATTCGTAGTTATTATTAATTAATTGAATTTGAAAAATCTTATTCGAGATATAAGTCCAAGGAATGTAGAACTAAATAAATGGACTTATTCATCTATCTACATGAAAGATACATATGATAATCCATTTTATCATTTTTCTTCAGTTCTTTGTGTTTTGTTCTTGTCTTCGAATTTAATGTTTTATTTGCCCAATTTCACGAAAGAAAGAACTCGCGTTTTTATCTTGTTGATAGAGACTTCTTAATTAGTAATCGGGAATCTAGGTAAAAAAAGAGTTATCCGCAACTTGAACTTTTGATTCTTTCTACAATTAGATCTTAGGTCACCAAGGAAAACCCCATTCTTATATTACTTTGATTCCGATAAGCTAAGATTCCGATAAGCAAACAAGTAGTTTGCTACAAATAAAAAAATGGAACTTAGTGCGCTCTACTTGATTGAATTGGAATTCAAAGGAAAGAAGGCGTGGAGCTTAAATAACTCACTCAGAACACTTTTTAAAAGATTACGTGGTACGATTAGGTCGAACAAGCCCTTCTGGAATAAATATTCAGCCGCTTGTGAGCCTTCGGGTACTGTTTTATTCAATGTTTGTTCAATTACTCTTTTACCCGCAAATGCAATGTAGGAATTTGGTTCGGCAATAATAATATCTCCCAACATACCAAAACTCGCTGTTACCCCACCAGTAGTAGGAGATGTAAGGATGGATACATACAATAACTTTTTATTTGATTGGTAATCATATAAGGCAGACGATATTTTAGCCATTTGCATCAAGCTCAAACTTCCTTCTTGCATGCGCGCCCCCCCCGAAGCGCACACTATAATAAGAGGTATAAATTGATTGGTAGCGTACTCAATCAAACGGGTGATTTTCTCCCCGACTACGGATCCCATACTCCCCCCCATAAACTGAAAATCCATAACCCCAATTGCTACGGGAATACCATTTAGTTGACCTACGCCTGTTTGAACAGCCTCGGTTAATCCTGTCTTTCGTTGATAAGAATCAATACGATCTTTATAAGGCTCCTCCTCCGAATGAAATCCAATGGGATCCAGGGAGACCATGTCTTCATCCATAGGATCCCAAGTACCGGGGTCGATCGAAACTTCGATTCTTTCTGAACTACTCATTTTCAAATGATATCCACATTGTTCACAAATATTCATTTTTGATTTCAAAAATTTCTTATAATTTAATCCATAACAATTTTCGCATTGAACCCACAAATGCCTGTATTTTTGAGTTGTTTCGAGATCACTAGACCTTTGTTTTAGAGTTAAATTACTATTCTTCGCGTGGGTTCGTATACCGGACCTCCCACTTTCACTACTAGTTTTACGTTTATCAAAAACGCACCTATAAATGTAACTGTCACTACTATCACTTACAGTGGACGTATCAATACAGATTTGAGACTGAAGATAATTGTCAATGCAACTAGTAATGTGATTATTCCAACTAGATTGAGTATCAGACATGTAACGATTGTATAAGGAATCCTCATTCGTAGATCCATTATTCATATAACTAGAATTGCGATAACGGGAAAAAGAACTTTCCAATTCACTCAGAAAAGGAAAAGAAAAATCGTTGTCAATCTCAAAAATCTGATTTTCAATATCAAAATAGATAGAATAACTGTCTCCATTAATATCCCTAACTAAAAAAGTATCATCAGAGATGAAATTCCGAATGTATTTGGCGGGATCGACATTACTATAACTAGAATTGTCACGACCCCTCCAACTATGAATGTTGTTAGCCCTACCTTTTCTTTTCGGATCTTCACTTTCACTAGGACCAAGATTGTCCATTAATTTCTTTATCCCATACTTGCATTCTAACTCCTTATTAAAGACCATCGAATTAAACCACCACCTTTCCATAGAGTTTTCGTGCCCCCTCTTTGTATAAAAAATACAATAGATGAATAGTCATTCGATCCACAATTCTTTATTTTTATATTTTTATTTGAATATCTTATTCCCTATCAAACTAAACATAGAAATTAAATCACTACTAGGATAATAGGAAGTGTGAAAAAGGATTCTCTTTTGTGGGAATCCGGGGGTAAGACTTCACTATATATGAATATAGTGGAATCCCCTTTTTATTCGAAATTTAAAAATTAAATATAATTATAAAAGGCGGGTTTTCCTCTGTCTTCGCATCGAACAAAAAAATAAAAAATAAA